CAAGAACCATGGCATTCGATGCTTCCTGTACTGCTCCTGTCTAGCAAAGAGCCAAAGATCGTAGCGTGTCTACTATTGCTAGTGATTTCACCCCCTTCCTCATATAAAGTAAGAAGTGCCACAGCTTCCTTTCCTAATTCCAATCGTGACATTGATAATCCCGCATCTGAGATGCGTAAGACTAGGAATTTTCACTAAGCCGAATCTCTTTCAAGCGCACTAATTCTATCCTATCTATTCAAGGGGCTATTGCGCTTAGGGAAGAAAGACGGAAAAGCTGTAGTACGCTTGAGTGAGTTCGCTTGATCTTTGCTAATTGGCTGACATTGTTATTGCTGTATACCGGTATAGAGTATATCTGTATATTTCATTTTCATACTTTTTTGATTTTAGTAAGATCTTATATCATCTGTTCCAAGATGGATGGGATCCCATAAAAAGGGGAGCCCGAGCGGCATTAAGAATAGCTTCTAAAAGGAGAACTGGCTAACGAAGCCTAGCTCGTTTAGGTCCTGCCATTCCTATCTATCTATCTATCATTGGTCAACTCGGGAATCAGCTAGACCCGACTTTCTCTTTCAAATGAATTGATTCGCCAGTTTATGAGCTCACTAAGCCTACAGCCAACGCTATATCTCTTGCTATGGCTCTTAGCTCAGGGTGGGGTATCTGGTCAGCACACTAAGAATGAAGTAGTACGATCGGCGGGCGTTTGAAAGAGAGCTTCAGTACAATTCTCGCTGCTTAGCGAAATGAGGTACAAAGCACCTTTCCGCTCTTTGCTTTGCGTATGCTGGTTCGAAATCCACTTCTTTCGCTGTCTTCTTTGTACTTATTTGGAATCTTTCTCTTGGTATGAGGTTTTAAACCCCGCGGGACCAAGCTGCTACCTTTCCAGGAGCAACTCCTTAGCCAGCCTACCTATAATCCCTACCATAAGCTACTTCTCCTGGAGTGGAACTCTAAGCTTTCCCTCTCGCAATAAATGCTCGAGTTCCCTCTTTTATAAGAGTAATAAATTACCTTGGACCTCTCGCAACAAGTGCTCGAGTAGATAAATACCTCTCCCCGGTATCTCGAATGGAAGGAATCTAAGCAATGTTTGTTAGGTGTTAGGAAAGTAAGCCAGGTAAGCTCAGTTGGGAAGAAAGTAATCCCTTCCAGAGTTGTAAGGTTAGGAAGTCAAGGAAGTTGTGTTGGTCTTTCCCTGGTTCCTTGTTCCCCTGTTGCCCTAAGAGAAAGGCTGTTGTGATTCTACGGTTTAGAGCATTTCCAAGATAGGCATTGTTAGCCTTGCGCTTGGACCTACAAGGAGAAAGAGATAGCAAAGTCTTATCTTATAGGAAGCCTCTCATCGAAAAGAAAAAATAAAAGAGGAGACAATAGCTGACTAAACCTCTGGGCTCTTTTTCCTGTAAAGATCATTCTCTTAAAGGGAAATTTCTGCACTCATTTCAAATCATAGAGGTCGGGCTTCAGTCGAACAACCTTCTCCCTCCCTTCCACCGATGAAACTACTCTTGCAAATTAAAGGTTCACGTCTTCGTAACTAAGACAAGCATTAGAATGTAAAAGTGGGCTTACAGGTATATATACCTTGTTTGTTAATAAAAGAGAAGACCTGAATGAGATTCGGTCGGGGTGGGCTAAGCTAATCAGCAGTCAGAATGCTTATGGGTAGGGGCAGTGGGCAGATAGCAGATCTTGATTCAAAACTCAAATCTTCCTTAGTGGCTTAGGCTTAGTAGACCTACCGTTGTTGAGGAGCTAAAGACCTTAAATGCCATCGCCATATATAGGAGTTTCCCTAATGTTCTACCAGCTATAAGCCGAAGATGGTCTCAATCAGCTAATCGGAAGGCTTATCCGCACATGATAGCGGCATTCTTACCTAACAGGGCGTTCCCTGCGGGGCCTTACACACTTGCAGTCAAACCGTGTCCTAGGAATGGTGAATATAGTCGCATAAAGGCAGAAAGAAAGAATAGAATGCCATGTTTAGATAGATAGTTAAGCGTTTAGGGGAGTCTTACCCAGTTGAAACTTCAATGCCTGCAGTCAGGCAGCCTGGATGAACCGCCGTTGATGTAAGTAGCCCTTAAAGGAATAAAGAAGAAAGAGCTGCTAAGCGCGCTATAAGAGGGAGACGGTTGACGATCTTTCCTATACCTCTTGGCCTTTTTCGAGTTCTCTTTCGCTCCTTCACCAATAATTCGATTATATGAGAAAGTTGACCGCTAAAGAGCTTCTTTCGCTTTTCCTGTAACTTCATCTGGTTTATAAACGTTCTTTGGCGTAGTCTTTTCTTTTTCCTCAACCAGGACTGGCAGCTTCCACAACTCTTTCAAAGCGGTAGCAAAGCTTGGAGTGGACTGAACCTTTGTTCGTACTGGAGGGCGAACCCCTCCATGGAGGCCTTCAAGTTTTCCACTAGAAACAAAGCGCATGAACTAGCCCTATTCTATTGACTTAAAAGGTGAGCCCAGTCAGTGCAGTCTCGATCTTTATGATTCCACTTCTCTTTGCGAGCTAGCCCGGTTTTTCATAAACCAGCTCCTCTCAGAACCCGGGGGAGAGACTCAAAGCTGCCTCTTGAAAAATCCTTCTTCAATTGAAGTGAAAGACTCACAGGAAAAGAAGAAGTGGCTGTCTGACAACAGATGCGGATTCTTTAAGAGATTGATTTGTTAGCGTAGCGAGTGGACTTTGCCCCTCCCTACCTAGCTAACAAACTTCCTTTCCTTGGCTCGCTAACAATTGATACAGAGGGGTTCCTCCACATTCCCAGAAAGGCTCGAAGACATATGGAATGAAACCCCAACCACGGAATATAGTCAAGTGGTAAGCAAAGAGATTTTGAAACGCGGCGATAGCCCCTGCTTCAGCTACACCTGCAAAGGGATCACTCAAAAAGTAAGCTGCGATTAACCAGCTCACTTCCTTCGTTCGATAGGGCTAGACGCGCCTTACACAAACGAACCCTCCGGTAACGAAACAGGAAGAGACAGCAAGCCACGACGTTCCCAGTGATGTACAGATTCCTCTTCGCTAAACTAAACCATGTACCATTCCGAGTGCAACGATTACAGACAAAAAAAACAGCACATAGAGTAGAAAATTTTACTAATTTGCTAAATTTTAGATTCTGACAGAGCAGTGAAGGAAGAATGAAAGCTAAACAACAAAAAGTTCCCAAAGAGTAAACAGGGAAATATCGAAAGAAAAGAAAAATCTCATTCCAGCTTAAATAATAAGTAAGACTTGACTCTTTGTTACCTTTGTCCGTTCTCTTCTTTCTTTATATAAAAAATATCGTAAGAGAAGAAAATCAGATGTCAATCTAATCGAAGAAGATTCCAATTCCAGTTAGAAATCTTTTCAAGCACCGCCCATAGTAGCTTTGCCAAGAGCGGATCAGGTCCTTTAAGGCGATCCCGCGAAGCAGGTCTCCGGTGTCCAAGATTTGATCTAACTATTGGGAGATCATCTAACGTAGATATCAATATCTTGCGGTCAGTCTGTGTGAACATCAACACCAATGTGATTCCCATTGATATCAGCAAGTGAAGGATCGGAACTTGATAGAATGCCTCACCCGGGCTTCTCGATTGATAGAAAAGTATATAATCAGAAGGCTGCTTAGAGGAGTGATCTGTTCATCTAACTCAAAATATTGTAAGAAGAAGAAGAATCTTACGCCCAAAATTCCCATCTCTTTTTTCTTGGTTGGACCAACCGGCACCAGCCATTTCCGTCTTCCTTAATTGGGAGAGAGTCAGAATCAGTCTCTCTTTGTTTGGGGGGAGCAGAGCAGTCAATGAAGGAACCTTTGCTTTGAAAATGATTGTTCTAAAATGGTTATTCCTAACAATTTCTGATGCAGCGGAATCATGGCAATTAGGATCTCAAGACGCAGCTACACCTATAATGCAAGGAATAATAGACTTACATCACGATATCTTTTTCTTCCTCATTCTGATTTTGGTTTTCGTATTATGGATCTTGGTTCGCGCTTTATGGCATTTCCACTATAAAGAAAATGCAATCCCGCAAAGGATTGTTCATGGAACTACTATCGAGATTCTTCGGACCATCTTTCCTAGTATCATCTCGATGTTCATTGCTATACCATCATTTGCTCTCTTATACTCGATGGACGCCGACCCCCTCCTGGTAGAGGCTCTAGAGCTCCCACCCAGTCCCGCCGCCCCCTCGAATGTCTCCTCGTCTGAGGATTCATTTGAGCTTAGAGTCCTTTCAGAGCCGTGGCCGGTTACCCCCGCGATCTAGGATTAGAATCTTCGATGAGAAATCGAATTCGAATCCTGGAGGCCGCAAATTCGCCCTTTCTGCTTGGAAAAGAGAAAGGCCTCTATTGGGGCGAAATCCGGGAGTGCCTACATAATTCTCCCTCTCAGAAGGAATATTTTAGGCTCCTGGATTTCGAAAACCGGGACCTCCAAATAAGAGAAAAAAAACACTCCTGTTATGAAGTCTTTCGCGGAGTGCTTTTGAGGAATCCTTATTTGGAAGAAAGGGCCGCCTACTCTCCTCAAGAGGCTTTTTTCGATTTCTTGAACGAGAGGCGGGACGCGCTGGACATTTCGAACCCCGGATCTAGCCCGGCCGAAATAGACCACCTAGAGATCTTATTTCTAGGCCGAATAGAACATGACCTTATCACGGGTGGAGAGAAATCTCTCTATATTAAACAATTACTTTGTTGAAACGGGGATTGAGATAGTTCGCGCGGAGAAGGGGTGCTTTATTTCGGGAGTAAAGTGAGGCGGGCTAAGATACCATCTTCAACTCTTCTCGGTATCGGGAGTTTTTCGAGAAAAGGTCCAATCCTTCAATATCATGATTGGGTCGACCAGGCCAGATCATGAGTAAATAAAAAATCGAAAACGTACATAGCTGTTCCAGCTGAAATACTTGGAATAATTCTACCACTTCTACTAGGAGTAGCCTTTTTAGTGCTAGCTGAACGTAAAGTAATGGCTTTTGTGCAACGTAGAAAGGGTCCTGATGTAGTGGGATCGTTCGGATTGTTACAACCTCTAGCAGATGGTTCGAAATTGATTCTAAAAGAACCTATTTCACCAAGTAGTGCTAATTTTTTCCTTTTTAGAATGGCTCCAGTGGCTACATTTATGTTAAGTCTGGTCGCTCGGGCCGTTGTACCTTTTGATTATGGTATGGTATTGTCAGATCCGAACATAGGGCTACTTTATTTGTTTGCCATATCTTCGCTAGGTGTTTATGGAATTATTATAGCGGGTCGGTCTAGTAATTAGGGGGCGGCCGTTCGGTCGCCTATGAGACTAGGACCAATAGGTCAAAAATTGGTTTGTGCCGCAGGTGTTGAACGATCTACTCTACACAGGTGTGGGCTTACAGGGCTAGGGCTCAGAAACCCTTTCTTTCATTCATCAAGAGGGCTAGACGCGCCTTTCGAACCAGTCTTTATAAACCTGGTCGCTCACTTTTCCGGGCCGGGATCGATAAGTAGAAGTCATAAAAAGATATGTTTCTCTTCGCACCACTGATAGACTACTAAAGATTCAATTTTAAAGGCCCTACTTAGTTTCGCAAGCCTTTGTCATTGTCAGTCAACTAAGTAGGTCGTTCCGCCCCCTGCGAATCCGTAAATCTGAGGAGCATGCCGCAACAAAAGGATGGTCCCCTATGCATTTCATTCTTTCCAGAAAGGAAAATTAGAAGTACCCCCATCATGGTGAACCTCTCCTTGTGATCGGGATGAGGTAAATGCCTCCCAGCCGGGGGGGCGGATCGAATCGGAGTTTCCTTAGGTAGCCACCGACCTACAGTTATCCTTAAACTTCCGTGCTTGGTGGAGAAGAAGCGAACAAAGGTACGCTCGCTTGCTGTCTTGTTCTCTGCCGCGAACTGGGATCGCTCGCCAGCTAGGTCAGATTGAAGCAACATTTTTTGAGAACATATTACCCATCTTCGGGGACAAGGGGCGGAACGACCTCTCGATCTACTTACAGCAGCCCAGGAATAAAAACGTCGTCTAGGCGTTCCCTCTTGCTCCGATCTACCCTACGCCTAGGACGTTGTCTGGGCCAAGAGTCATAGTTAGTTGCTGTTTCCATTTGGTTGTTTTTTTCTCGTTGTTGATACCGGCAAGACCCAGCCAGATGATGTCTGCTGGTTGGTAGTGAGAGGACTCTTAGTATCGGCATACCCAAAAGGAGGCGCTAATTAAAAAACAAGAATTTGATTTTCTTTCTTGCTCTCCCTTAGCAGCGGGAAAGGAGTCTATCTATCTGCCTAGCTTTGGTAGATTTCCCCCAACGCAATTCACAGAAATTCCACGAATCCCTTGGTGGATAAGTCCGACGACTCAGCAGCAGTGCGGAATTTAGTTTCTCGTCTGGTGGATCTGATCTATAGTTATGGGGCAATACATACCAAAAGGTTCGAAGAAAGAGTCGTTAAGCCGAGAAAGCTCAAAATTTGACTTCTCATCAAAAATAAAGAAGGGAGTTTTCAAGGTGTTAAGAATCGATTGAAGCATCCCTGTACTTCTACTCGATAGAGTGATCGAATCGGGCGCTATGGACTTCAAAGCCTCGAGGGTTGTAGGGCACAAGGGGATCTTGAATCAATTCCCTCTTTTCCAGTATTTAGACAAGCGGTTCGAGTCAAGTGCCAGTTACAGAACTAATTGTTGGCAAGAGTCACAAATAAGAAGTAAACGACTTGATCTCTTCTGGAAAGTGACTTTGACCAAATAGAGTCTCCTTCCGTATAGGGGGCTCTCGTAGCGCTTAGTGTAGTAAGGGCCTTCTGCTTTTTTGTGCTTTCATTAGCCTGAGAGGGCATATTAAGAATGCTTATACAGGGCAACTATAGGGATTATAGAGAATGAGAGGGGCTCACTTGACCAGAGTGCCGAGCATTGTTCGTCGTGCTAGTTCCACTACTCCAGTTCCAGTGTGATCTACGCCTGTTAGACTGCCGGGCTGTAATGGATTGGACTATGAATACTTCTTTCCCTAGAAAGAAGGATATCGTATCGGGTTGGACCCGCTCTCTTCAGGTGTTTGCAATTCCTGTGGGAACCGCACCACTTGAAGCCTTTATATCCACATAATGAGAAGCCCTCTTTTAGTAAAGCTTCTCTTCATCGGCGACTTTCGCGAATGCCTTCTATCGACAAAGAATCCCCTGAGTTAGCAGCCTGCCCCACTTATCTAGCCGGTGTTTGCTAGGTTTATTGAGCTACCTCACTACTGCTTTCACTGGAAGCGGCTTAGCTTGTGTTATGCGTAAGACATCTAGATTGGCTTGGCAGGGTAAGAGCTGCCCTTGACTCTCTCAGTTAGGAGAATGTCATTTTGCTAGGAAGACGATCTTTAGCAGAGGCTTTTCGACCAGTTACTGTCCGAGCAGGGATCGTTGTATTGTTCTTCAAACCACTCTTCAGTGACGTAGTCTTTACCTGCATGCACCCTTGTGCTTCATAACATCTGAACCATCGTCTAACTCTAACTTATAATCCTTTGGTGCTAAGAAAATTCCTTTCTTGACTCGCGACTCTCGACCTTACTTTGTTCCACCTACACAGTACCGACCCTGCCCTTCTTACTCAGCAGTTAGCTGCTGGTTTATTTTCAACGGAGGTCGGTAACAGATTTGAATTCCCAAGATTCGGCAGGCTTAGTTACCTCTTCCAGTGCAGCTTCTGTTCCAGTTGTCTCTGCAGATCTGAATGAAAGAGGTGAGGTCAACTCATCCAATAGAGGTGCCTCAGATGGCTAAATGGATTATATGAATGCCTATTCCGCCGGTCGGAATGCCCGGACTGAGGAAGATGTGTACGAGGAGCAAAAACGAGATTCCTAGCCTTCCCTCCCTTTGAAGTGCATTTATCAGATCAGCTCCCAGAGTAACTAGAAAGAGGGTGAAAGGCCCAACTTCTTCATTCATGGCCTTTTTTGTTTCTTTGATTGATCTCCCTTTCGTATTCATTCGACCTGAGGCAAAAGAGAAGTCATACAAAAAAAGAAAGGTTCTTTCATGCAATGCATAACGGGTGGGCCTCCTATGGATTCCTCTAACTCAATGAATGAAGGGAGGAGTATGAGGAAGGCCGGCTTTCTGGATGAAAATGAAAACAAAAAGGAAAAGGGTCAAACCATATATTACTTAATAATCTGACTGAATGACGAAGAGCTCTTTATGTGGTCTCACTTTACCACCATCTGAAATGCGCGAAACTTCGGTTGGTGGAAGCCAGTCCATGAAGATTCTCCCTTTTCCTACGTGCACTTCCCCTCTTTTGGTAAGCATCCAGTATCTCAGCAAATGAACATTTCTCTAAGCTTATCCTATAGCTTATACGTCGTTTGAAAGCTGCTTCAAGGATCCAACGAATAGCTAAGGTTTGTTGACGATCCCTGGCTACAATCCCAGGGACATCATAAATAGTACCCGCTACTCCTACTTTTGCTACTTCGCATATGGGCTTTATATTCTCTACGGCGTCAACCATAAGTTTGATTACATCGCGTTCAGTTCGAGCTGGGCGATGAAAAGTTTGATAAACAATATCACGAACTCTCGTTCTTTTACCTTCTTTCATGCGAAAATTGACCAACTTCTTGATCAATAGTTTTTGCTCACCATCCAAGCCCCCCATATAGCTGAAAATTTCCGAGCAATTGGAAGCCGCTTTCGATGACGAGGCCGATAAATTTATATTACGCAATCGTTACTGTCCATCTTTATCAGCCAACTCCCCAGTTTCCATCTTTCCTTTTAGAGTTTACCACTCTTCATAGCTTCTTGAACTTTCTTTAGGGTCTTGCTCCCTGAGTTCCAGAGTCTACACTCTCGCGTCATACGGCTCCGCCCCGGAATCATTTTATACCTCTTCTTTTAGTCGAGTTTGTTTCACAACCTCTCCCAACAAGTGGTCGAGTTCCTTTGTACCTTTCCTTTGACCAAGGGGTCCTCGAACCAACCTGTCCTCCCTCAATCTCCAAGAATTACCCTCCCACGCTAAAAAAAAAGTAGCATTTCCTGGACGTAGGTAGAGTCAAACTCTTATAAATATATAGACTGGATTCCATTTAGATATAAGTCATCATATATATATATGAGTTCAGACATATCTGAATCGTCCACGAGGACGAAATTGACTATATCCATCATAGAAGAAAGTGGATTTGGGGGGGAGAATAAGATTTTCCCTTTAAAAAATGGAAAGGATTCTGTCGTAGATCTCCTTGAACAATCTATCGAACTCGAGGTCCTCCTCAATTGTAGGAGTTTCAACAAATAAAAAGTCTTCCAATTCTGCTTCTGCAAAAGTCGGAGAATCAGGGGCCCCCGATTCTTCTTCTTCGCTAGCCCCTGGCTCCTTCTTGGTGAACTGCCCCTTCTTGGGCCGTTAGGTATACCTTCCTTCAAATCGAAGTCACTAACGCATTTTTATTCCTCCGCTTGAACAGAGCTTCTATTATGGCATGGCTAAAGAAAGAATAAAGTCCAATCGAAGTGGTAATCGCACATTTTCTTCCACTTATTTTTATCCATCGCCTGTCAACCATTCATTCCTTTGATTGACATAGGTCGCGAGCGATCTAATTCAAAGGAGAATGCTTTGGTAGAATTCATTTTGTGTGAAATCCGCAATTATCTTCTTCTACCCACTTAGGATAAACTTATAATATCAATTTACTAGTAAGCAATGAACACTAACTTAAACTCGAAGCATTTGAGTTGAGAAAAGAAGGTTCCGTTCCTACTTATAAGCTAAGCCAATCGATCGATGCAAAGTATGTTTTGAGCTGTAGTGTAGGAGCACTGATCTGTACTTCTGGAGAAGAAAAAAAAATCTGTGATAAAGACAGAAGGAATCCGGTAGACTGATTAAGCGGCACCTGCCGTGAGATCTAGTTACTACTGACTGAGCACTAACCAAACTGAAACTGGAGCGAGGTCTCTCCCTATTAGGTAGTAGGGGGCTCAAAGGGAAGATGAACTTGCTAAGCCAGGCGGCATATAAACCTATCGGGGGGATAAGTGGATCTCCTGTTACTTTTGTTCGGAAGTATGTGATCCATTAATCCAACATCGTTTTCTTGGCTACTTTATCGTATGCAGCCTGATTGATGGGCGTCGGCTAACCACGAGAGTAGTTCTTGAAAACTTTCACAAGACTCTGCAGCCAGACTTGACTAGGCAAATTACGAAGCACATGGGCGTCCGCGGCAGTGAATGTGATTCACCCCATCTCATTATGTTTGAGCTGGTTTCTGGGCACCATAGGCTGCTCATCGCCTCTACCTCTAAGGTGTGTTGATCTGAGGATACTTCTTCTAAAGAAAAAGGAATTCTGCCTCCTCCCACTGTTTTACCATCTCGGCATCTTTCCAGCATCTCTTTTATCCAATCATTCCACTTTTGGCTTTCTGTTTCTATGCCCCTCGTCCTGTTTGTCCGGCCGCTTCATTGGAATTCCAGAGGAGGTATGTCGTCTGGATCCTAGCTGTTTCCCGACACGTTGTCTTCTTGGAAAATTCTTATTATATTATGCTTCTTCACCCACACCACTTGCACCACCCACATCCTCCATTTCTTATCTTCCTTTTTTTGATCTTGAGAAAACTTCGACGGAATCGGTCTGTCAAAGCCCAGCGAATAATGCAACGTTCGTGCCACCTCCTTCTTTCTGCCCCAGTAGGTAATAACTCAGAACTCTCTGCTCCTTCTGCACCATCTGAATCTGTAGTTCCTCTTCGACGTTTCAATCGTCAATCTGTATCTACTGTCTGATATGGGTATTAATCATCTTATTTTTTGACTACTTTTCATTCTGTTCATGTCCCTTCTACCTATAAGCAGGCAGCAGAACTCGCATGTTGGCGCAAAGCCATAGATGAGGCCCTAGAATCAAATCATACTTGGTGTTCTTCAACTCTCAGATAGTTTGAAATTTATCAAACCATGCACTTGTTTTACAATCCATATAGAGATTTACGAAGACGACAAACGAGAGTTTTTTCCGCTTCCTGGTAGCCAGGAGGAGGTTGCATAGCATATAAACTGTCTCCTTAAGATGACCATGAAGAAATTCATTTTGAACGTCCATCTGATGTAAAGACCTATGGTGAATGGGCGGAACAGCCAACGGGGTACGAACAGTAGTCATTTTGGCAACGGGAGCAAATCTTTCTTCATAATCGATGCCATACTCCTGCTTATAGCCTTGAGCAAGCAGACGAGCTTTATACCTATATAGACTACCATCGGATTTCAGCTTGATTAAGTATACCCATTTGCTACCAATAATGAAACCACTCTTTTTAGTGCTAGATTCCGCCAGAGTTCGCACGACTATTCCATGTTTCTTTGCCGGAGACCAGTAAACAAGATATAGAGAAGACAACTAGTGACAATTACAAGTGCTCTTGGCCGTACCAACTATTATTATTATATTCCTTTTCTTGTGTCTGACCAGAAGTATTTCAGTAGAACTTGTCTTCCTCTTATTTGACTCCAACCGTCGATGGCAATTCTTCTTTCCGGGCAAGCAATCGAACTCAATCAAGTATCGGAAACCACACTCGCCACAGCACCTGGTTATGGAATAGAGCTCTGGAGTTGGCTTGAAACGAGACTATTTCAAAGATCCTTGTTTCGGATGATGAATAGTCACTCGTCAGCCTGCCCTTCCCCTCACGGAGCGGTAACAGAACTACTGGGAAGATCAAAGAAGATTTCCCATAACGCGTTGACAGCAGACTAAGACGCGCATCTAGATTGGAGAAGTAAGTAGGCCAATGCCATGGGTGGAAAACTATCGCCTCACACCCTAGGAATTTGGTACGAATCGAGAAAGAATTCTCTCCCGGAAGGCTATGAAATAGAATAATGAGCACTCGTCTTTTTTCATTCTTCCGGGTTCGGCTAAGACGACCGCTGTAGGGAACTGATGTACCATAGCTTCGTTATACCTTCTTCAACCCTATGAGAAGCATCTAGATATGTACTTTCCCTATGATCACTCAATCGTCCAAGTGCTGAGGGGCACAGTGCCAGGATAAAAGGAAAAGGGTGGATAACGAGACCCAGACTTTGATGTAATGTAATTTCACTGCCTTATTGAGATAGGGGCATTTCAAGATGAGAGTGAGAAGACCTGCTTTCCTCCTCGTATCGAGCATCGCTCTGAGTAAGGCTTGGGAAATCGATATCCCGGTTCCGATGTAGCATTGGATCAAGTACCAACTAGTAAGGAATCCAAGGTTTTCGTACATCAAGAGGAACCTTTCTATCCAGTTTCGTTCATCAAGAGCTTAGCAAGCATATCAGACGCGGTAGATAACTCACTAGGGTTTGCAAGCAAATCACTCTTTCTTTCTCACCTTCAGTAGCAATAGATTGATCTTCTTTTAGGATTCTGCACTATCATGGAAGTGAGCCGAGAAAGTAAAGGTTCGACATCGGGTGGTTGACTGGGT